GAGTTTCCATTGAATGAATAACGGATCCAGATCCTAAAAACAATAATGCTTTCGAATAAGCATGAGTAATCAAATGAAATAAAGCACTTCGATAAGACCCCATACCTAGAGCTAACATCATATAACCCAATTGAGACATTGTGGAATAGGCTAAACCTCTCTTAATATCTTTTTGAGCAAGGGCGAAAGTAGCTCCGAATAATATTGTTATTACTCCTACCAAAGAGATGAAATTCATTATGTGAGGGATGACTATGAAAAGAGGAAAAAGCCGAGCTACAAGAAAAATGCCCGCGGCTACCATAGTAGCAGCATGTATAAGAGCCGAAATAGGAGTAGGTCCCTCCATGGCATCTGGTAACCATACATGAAGGGGAAGTTGTGCAGATTTAGCAACCGCACCGGCAAATAATAGAACGGCACACAAAGTAACAAATAAAAAATTGACTTCATTATGATTATTAGAAATCAAGTTATTGAATATTTTGAATAAATCTCGAAATTCGAAACTCCCCGTTATCCAATAAAAACCTAAAATTCCTAATAATAAACCAAAATCCCCAACACGGTTAGTTACAAATGCCTTTTGGCAAGCATTTGCCGCGGCGAGCCGTGTGAACCAAAACCCTATTAATAGATATGAACACATTCCGACCAATTCCCAAAAAATATAAATTTGTATCAAATTAGAACTAGTAACTAATCCTAACATAGAAGTACTGAAAAAACCCATATAAGCAAAAAATTTCAAATATCCTTGATCATAAGACATATAATTATCACTATAAATAAGAACCAAAATTCCAATAGTAGTTATTAATATTGACATAATAGAAGTAAGTGGGTCTATCAAGTAACCTAATTCTAAAGAAAAATCATTATTGATGATCCAAGACCATACATATTGATAGATAGAACTGCCATTTATTTGCTGAATAGACAGATTGATCGAAAAAATCATGACTATACTTAACAAAAAAACACTTTGAAAAGCCCACATACGGCGAAGACTTTTTGTTGCCGACGGAAAAAGAAAAAGTCCCGCTCCTATTAACACAGGAACTGGAAGTGGAAGGAAAGGTATTATCCACGCATATTGATATGTCTGTTCCATAAAAAAGGTTTTTTATTCTTAATTAATTGTTTCCGTTTTACCGGATCCTACCCCCTTTCAATTTCAAAACAAAGGGGGTCAATAAAAAAAATCAAGAGATGTACTAACTTAAAGATAATTTTCAGATTTTATATATTCTATATTCTTAGTATTTCCAAAATACTTCAAATATTAAAATAAAAAAGTTACAATTGGGCAAATGATATAACCAACTTGCTCATAAAAGCGATATTAACTAAGATTTTCTTAAAATAACGAAAATTAAAATTTTCATTATTATTAGATGACTTTATATTCATAAAGTTTATATTCATAAAGTAAGGATGATTCTGATATGAATCGATATGAATCATAGGATTCACTAAGTTAAAAAATTTGTACTAATCTCGCTTTTTAGTTAGTTTGTTCCAAATCATTAACTAGTTTCATTATGAAACTGATTGATTATTTTCCATTTCAATAAAAAACATTTATAGGAAACGCTATAATATCTAACATTTTCTATTTATATAAGTTATATATAAGATTTCTTTTTCTATTTATCAAATAGGGGGTAAAATCAGATTAATAAAAAAATCACTAAGATTTCTTTTACCAAACCATGGATCTTTTAACAGATTAATTATTAATTACTTTCAATGATTAGTTTGATTCTAATTTTAAAATGGAATTTGGGAGTATTCTTTCCTCAAGTTTGACCAATTAATAGAAAAAATGAAAGTTTTCATAAAATGAAAGTTTTCATAAGGTAATGGGTTCTTAAATCCCTCGGTGTTTTTTATTCTGTATAAATGACACGTAGAAAAAAAATGGATAGAGCTCAAAGAGGAAGGTTTTTTTTTTAGATTATTTGTCTCACCAATTTTTTTAAATTTCTATAGTACAACAGCGGGTTCTATAGAAATAGATGTTGAATCATAAAGAACAACAAATAAAGATAAAGATACGAATCAATAAAACGAGTCTTTCTTACGAATATTCTATGTAGATAGAAAACTATTTGTTGAAAAAAAAATTAAATGCTATTTTTAGAGTAAGATTTTGTATGATTTTCGCATATCTTTTATCTATATTTTTTTGTTTTCTGAAGATAATATTATCTAGAGAATAATTAGATAATGAATAGATTCTTTTTGACCAATAGAGATGTCTTTCACATCCAACTATAACAACGAGTAACCTCTTAATTTTTAAATGGCAGTTCCAAAAAAACGTACTTCTATATCAAAAAAGCGTATTCGTAAAAATATTTGGAAAGGGAAAGGATACTGGGCAGCCTTAAAAGCGTTGTCATTAGGGAAATCTCTTTCTACCGGAAACTCAAAAAGTTTTTTTGTGCGACAAACAAATAAGTCATAAAATAAAACATTGGAATAATCTGAATCA